TAATAGAAGTCGAAGACGCGGAATGGTAGTGAATAGAGAGAAAGATTCTTCTGGTTTTCTTGTTCCTGAAAATATTCTATCTATCTCCTAGACGCCGTAGAGAATTGAGAATTTTCATGTCTTTCAATTCTCGTACTCGTAATTGGAAAGTTACGGAAGGAGATCCATCATTTTGCAATGAAAACTACATAAAAAACTCTGGACAATTTCGAAATCAGGCCAAGCGTCTTAATACATATGCAAAAAAATTCATTATTGGCCCACCATTGATTAGAAGATTTAACTTGTATGAATCGCTATTGGTTTGATACGAATAATGGCAGTTGTTTCAGTATGTTAAGGATACAGATGTATCCACAATTCATTTAGAGTTACTTAATAGCCTATTTCTTATACCATATCTCTATCCCGTGAAATTCTCGAGCCGAAAGATGGATGCATATGCTATGTTTCATTTTGCTAAATGATATCAATTAAACGGTGTATCAATTCCATAAATTGGATATAGCAATAAATAAATCAGCAAAATTCTTTTATTTTAGATAGAAGAAACTTTTCTTCTATCTAAAATAAAAGAATGTACCCTTCTATCCAAATCCAATTTGCATCGATAAAATAAATCCAAATTCCAGTAGTAGATGAATAATTGCAAATTTTTGTGTGTACGAGATTAGAATAACTTCAAAATAACTGACATAATTTTTTATTTTTCCTGATCAGAAAAATACATGAAAAAGAAAGGAGGTAGAAAAATTTTTGGATTTATGGTTAAAGAAGAAAAAGAAGAAAACTGGGGTTCTGTTGAATTTCAAGTATTCAGTTTCACCAATAAGATACGGAGACTTGCTTCACATTTGGAATTACACAAAAAAGATTTTTCATCGGAAAGAGGTCTCCGAAGACTTTTGGGAAAACGTCAACGTTTGCTGGCTTATTTGGCAAAGAAAAATAGAGTACGTTATAAGAAATTAATCAGTCAGTTGGATATTAGGGAGCGGTAATTTCATCGTTCGAATTTTTTTTCTTATTTTATTAGTAGTCTTATAGTAGTCTTAGATTTTGCATTTTGATGAGCCTCGTTTTGAGGAATTCATGGAATAATCCATTTTCATGGAATAATGAATTAAGGAAGAAAGGATATGAGTCTACCGCTTACAAGAAAAGATCTCATGATAGTCAATATGGGCCCTCAGCACCCATCAATGCATGGTGTTCTTCGACTGATCGTTACTCTCGATGGTGAAGATGTTATTGATTGTGAACCCATATTAGGCTATTTACACAGAGGAATGGAAAAAATCGCGGAAAACCGAACTATTATACAATACTTACCTTATGTAACACGTTGGGATTATTTAGCTACTATGTTTACAGAAGCAATAACGGTAAATGCACCAGAATTCTTGGAGAATATTCAAATACCCCAAAGAGCCAGCTATATTAGGGTAATTATGTTAGAATTGAGCCGTATAGCTTCTCACTTGTTATGGCTTGGACCTTTTATGGCAGATCTCGGTGCGCAGACTCCTTTTTTTTATATTTTTAGAGAGAGAGAATTAATATATGATCTATTTGAAGCTGCTACAGGTATGCGAATGATGCATAATTACTTTCGCATCGGAGGAGTTGCTGCCGATCTGCCTTATGGATGGATCGATAAATGTTTAGATTTCTGTGATTATTTTTTACGAGGAGTTATTGAATATCAACAACTTATTACACAGAATCCCATTTTTTTGGAACGAGTTGAGGGAGTTGGTTTTATTAGCGGAGAAGAAGCTGTAAATTGGGGCTTATCGGGCCCCATGTTACGAGCTTCTGGAATACAATGGGATCTTCGTAAAGTTGATCTTTACGAGTCTTACAATCAATTCGATTGGAAAGTCCAATGGCAAAAAGAAGGGGATTCATTAGCACGCTATTTAGTACGAATCGGTGAAATGAGGGAATCAATCAAAATTATTCAACAGGCTGTAGAAAAAATTCCTGGGGGCCCTTATGAGAATTTAGAAGTCCGACGCTTTAAGAAAGCAAAGAATTCCGAATGGAATGATTTTGAATATCGATTTCTTGGTAAAAAACCTTCACCCAATTTTGAATTGTCAAAACAAGAGCTTTATGCAAGAGTGGAAGCCCCAAAAGGTGAATTAGGAATTTATCTGGTAGGAGATGATAGTCTTTTCCCCTGGAGATGGAAAATTCGTCCACCCGGTTTTATTAATTTGCAAATTCTTCCTCAGCTAGTCAAAAAAATGAAATTGGCTGATATCATGACGATATTAGGTAGTATAGATATCATTATGGGAGAAGTTGATCGTTGAAATGATAATAGACAGGGTACAGGTAGAAGCTATCAATTCTTTTTCGAACTTGGAATTATTAAAAGAAGTCTATGGACTGATATGGATTCTACCCATTTTGACCCTCTTACTGGGAATCACAATAGAAGTACTCGTAATTGTGTGGTTAGAAAGAGAAATATCCGCATCGATACAACAACGTATTGGTCCTGAATATGCTGGCCCCCTGGGACTGCTTCAAGCTATAGCAGATGGAACTAAGCTACTTTTTAAAGAGGATATCTTGCCATCCCGAGGGGATATTCCCTTATTTAGCATTGGACCGTCTATAGCAGTCATATCAATTTTATTAAGTTTTTTAGTTATTCCTTTGGGATATCGCTTTGTTTTAGCGGATCTTAGTATTGGTGTTTTTTTATGGATTGCCATTTCAAGTATTGCTCCTATTGGTCTTCTTATGGCAGGATATAGCTCAAATAATAAATATTCTTTTTCAGGTGGTCTACGAGCTGCCGCTCAATCTATTAGTTATGAAATCCCATTAACTTTTTGTGTACTAGCAATATCTCTACGTGCGATTCGTTAAAATAGGATCTTTTTCCTCTGAAATTCATTGAATATTTATCCTCCTTTTCTTATTCTATATTCAGGTTAGTAAGTTAAACTAGATAGCTATATGAGTGAAACAAAACTGCTTATTAATTTGTAGTAAAAAGAAAAAATCTCATTTCCTATGTACAAGAAAAAATGGAAGTAAACATAAGCGGTGTAAATTCTTTACCCCAAGGTTGAGATTTTTTGATTAGTCATCATATCTTGAAGCGGGCAATAATAAGGGATTCCCGATACAGAAAGTTGTAATCATAAGGGAATCCATCAAAAGTTAGTGAGGGATTAGAAACACTAAAGTACATAAAGGATTAGTAATGAGGGAATCTAAAGCATTAGATATTTTTCCTCATAAAAGGAATCATAATAAGGACTTGAAATTGGTGGAAATGAGCAAGTAGTACTTTCTTCGGATTCCGATCCAGAGTATGTTCCCATTCACTTGTTAAGGAAATGGCTATCAAGAACGAATTAACCCTTTATTCCTTTTTTCTTTTTAAATACCCCTCGGGGAAAGAAGAATAGGACAAAAGATATGGAATGCAATACAAAAAAAAAGATCTTTATTTATTCTTTCCGTCGTTTATCCATATTCATACAGAATTCTTCATGAACTAATACCCAACTCTTTTCGTTTATTAATTGTTATAACGAGTGTTTTATTCCAAGATTAAGTTATTGCTGAACAAAGAAAAAGTACCATTATATTATAAAGGATGAGATGAATTCCGAAGCGTTTTTTATTATTCTAGCAGACAGAATTCCTTTGGTCTAATTTAGGACGTTGAAATCGATTTTATCTTAGATAATTCTAACTACGCCCAAGAAGATAATAACGAAATGAAACAGTACTTTCCTTTTTTCTGATCATAGAGGAGCCGTATGAAACTAAGGTTTCATGTACGGTTTTGGAATAGCGGTGGGAACTGTGATGTTATCGTCGACTATGATTATCCAACAGTTCAAGTACAGTTGATATAGTTGAAGCACAGTCAAAATATGGTTTTTTTGGATGGAATCTTTGGCGTCAGCCTATAGGTTTTCTGGTTTTTCTAATTTCTTCTTTGGCGGAATGTGAAAGATTACCCTTTGATTTACCAGAAGCGGAGGAAGAATTAGTAGCAGGTTATCAAACCGAATATTCTGGTATCAAATATGGTTTATTTTATCTTGTTTCTTACCTAAATTTATTAGTTTCCTCTTTATTTGTAACAGTTCTCTACTTAGGCGGGTGGAATTTGTCTATTCCCTATATATCCTTTTTTGGATTTTTCCAAATGAATAAAATGGTTGGAATTTTAGAAATGACAATGAGTATCTTTATTACATTAACTAAAGCTTATTTATTTCTCTTCATTTCTATCACAATAAGATGGACTTTACCCAGGATGAGAATGGATCAGTTATTAAATCTTGGATGGAAATTTCTTTTACCTATTTCCCTGGGCAATCTCTTATTAACAACTTCTTCCCAACTTGTTTCACTATAAAATAAGATAATACAATAACAGTAAGAATATTTTCAACACAAAAGTCCTCTCAAACAAGAGAAAGAAACATACCTTTTTCATAGATATTTCGAATATGTTCCCTATGGTAACTGGGTTCATGAGTTATGGTCAACAAACAATACGCGCAGCAAGGTACATTGGTCAAAGTTTCATAATTACCTTATCCCACACAAATCGTTTACCTATAACGATTCACTACCCCTATGAAAAATCAATTACATCGGAGCGTTTCCGGGGGCGAATCCACTTTGAATTTGATAAATGTATTGCTTGTGAAGTATGTGTTCGCGTATGCCCTATAGATCTACCTCTTGTGGATTGGAGATTTGAAAAGGATATTAAAAGGAAACAATTGCTTAATTATAGTATTGATTTCGGAGTTTGTATATTTTGTGGTAATTGTGTTGAGTACTGTCCGACAAACTGTTTATCAATGACTGAAGAATATGAACTTTCTACTTATGATCGTCATGAATTGAATTACAATCAAATTGCTTTGAGTCGGTTACCAATCTCCATAATGGGAGATTACACAATTCAAACAATTAGGAATTCAACTCAAAGTAAAATAGACGAAGAAAAATCTTGGAATTCAAGAACGATTACTGATTACTAGAATTTTTTTGTTAGAATCCAAAAGTTCTTTACTAACTAGAAAGAAAAACGAATACCTACTGCTTATTGCAAATTATTCCTGATTTTAAACCAGAGTAGATTTTCGTGATGTGATTTCTAACTATAGAAAGAACTTATATACAATATACAAAAAAATTTCCTAATCCCTTTTTTCTTCCTTGAATCTTTTAGTTTTAGTCAGTTCATGAAAAAATTTATACTATTAATTTCTTCTTATCCATAATGGATTTACCTGGGCCAATACATGAAATTCTTGTGCTATTTGGGGGATTTGTTCTTCTACTAGGGGGTCTAGGGGTGGTATTACTTACCAACCCAACTTTTTCTGCTTTTTCGCTAGGATTAGTTCTTGTTTGTATATCCTTATTCTATATTTTATTGAATTCCTACTTTGTAGCTGTGGCACAACTTCTTATTTATGTGGGAGCTATAAATGTCTTGATCATATTTGCCGTAATGTTCGTAAATGGCTCAGAATGGTCTAAAGATAAGAATTTTTGGACTATTGGAGATGGGTTCACTTCACTCGTTTGTATAACTATTCCTTTTTCACTAATGACTACTATCCCAGATACGTCATGGTATGGAATTCTTTGGACTACAAGATCAAACCAAATAGTAGAACAGGGTCTCATAAATAACGTTCAACAAATTGGGATTCATTTAGCAACCGATTTTTATCTTCCATTTGAACTCATTTCCATAATTCTTCTAGTTTCTTTAATAGGTGCAATTACTATGGCTCGGCAATAAGAAATACTTAGAATGAGTCAAAATTATAAGAATTTCAAATCTAAAATAAATCACTAAAGAACCACAATTTTGATTTAGTAAAACCCATCTACTGCCAACAAATACCTTCTTTTCTCTTTTGTTGTGTAATTGTTCTATTCTAATTAATTCAATCGGTTCAATTCTTGTCCCCATATTGAAATGAATCGAGATTGATAAGGAGTTAGTTAATGATGTTTGAGCATGTACTTTTTTTGAGTGTCTATTTATTTTCGATTGGTATCTATGGATTGATCACAAGCCGAAACATGGTTAGAGCTCTAATATGCCTTGAACTTATACTGAATTCAATTAATCTAAATCTCGTAACATTTTCTGATCTATTTGATAGCCGCCAATTAAAAGGAGACATTTTCGCAATTTTTGTTATAGCCCTTGCGGCTGCTGAAGCAGCTATTGGATTATCCATTCTTTCTTCCATCCATCGTAATAGGAAATCAACTCGTATCAATCAATCTAATTTTTTGAATAATTAGACATAGAATCTTCTAAACAAAGGGACACATATAATAATAATATGAAATATTAACATGAATACTATTTATTATTTGAGAATATCTATTTTTTGAGTAGGTTATTCCATAGTATTCTTTTTTACTTAGTTGAATTTTTGCAATTCATTGATATTGCAATTTGAATATTGCAATAATTTATATTGAAAAGACGATAGCCAATTTATTGGCTAATTCGAATTCGTATATACAATTCGTATAATTATGATTGTTGAAGCCCAAAATTAAAGTCTCTTGGCTCTTTTCATGCTTTCTCACAAACGGATTAAGAAATATATTGCATTATTTGTTGAAGTTTGGATAAACCATTGCTTCGTCTGGTGTCTACAATACATTTGATTGATATAGTACTAATTTCATTTTGACCAGATCGAAAATTTTTATGTTGAAAAGGAAAATTTATAGATCCAATGTCACATTCCGTAAAAATTTATGATACATGTATAGGATGCACTCAATGTGTACGAGCTTGTCCAACAGATGTATTAGAAATGATACCTTGGGATGGATGTAAAGCCAAGCAAATTGCTTCCGCGCCAAGAACCGAAGATTGTGTGGGTTGTAAGAGATGCGAATCCGCCTGCCCAACAGATTTTTTAAGTGTCCGCGTTTATTTAGGACCTGAGACAACCCGCAGCATGGCTCTATCTTATTGATACGTTACAAAAAATTCCACTTGAATCGTCTGATTCCTCTTTACCGAAGAAGCCTGTGCTCAAAATAATCGAGCACGGGCTTTTCTGGTCAAAACGTATCTTGTCTTTATCACTTTATCATGAGTTCTTTTCCTTGGTTAACAATACTTGTTGTTTTGCCGATATTTGCGGGTTCATTAATTTTCTTTTTACCTCATAGGGGAAACAAAATCGTTAGGTGGTATACTATGTCTATTTGTTTATTAGAATTCCTTCTAATGACTTATGCATTCTGTTATCATTTCCAATTGGAGGATCCCTTAATCCAATTAAAAGAGGATTCTAAATGGATAGATGTCTTCAATTTCCACTGGAGATTGGGAATCGATGGACTTTCATTAGGATCTATTTTATTGACAGGATTTATGACTACTTTAGCTACTTTAGCAGCTTGGCCGGTTACCCGGAATTCCCGATTATTCTATTTCCTGATGCTAGCAATGTATAGCGGTCAAATAGGATTATTTTCTTCGCGAGACCTTTTACTTTTTTTTATCATGTGGGAGTTAGAATTAATTCCTGTTTACTTACTTTTATCCATGTGGGGGGGGAAGAGGCGTCTCTATTCAGCTACAAAGTTTATTTTGTATACTGCAGGTGGTTCCATTTTTTTCTTAATCGGAGTTCTAGGTATGGGCTTATACGGTTCCAACGAACCAAGATTAGATTTGGAAAGATTAATTAATCAATCATACCCTGCAACATTGGAAATACTATTTTATTTTGGCTTCCTTATTGCTTATGCTGTCAAATTGCCGATTATACCCCTACATACGTGGTTACCAGATACCCATGGGGAAGCGCATTACAGTACATGTATGCTTTTAGCGGGAATCCTATTAAAGATGGGAGCATACGGATTGATTCGGATCAATATGGAATTGTTACCTCATGCTCATTATCTATTTTCCCCTTGGTTAGTAATAATAGGAGCGATGCAAATAATCTATGCAGCTTCAACTTCTCTTGGCCAACGCAATTTCAAAAAAAGAATAGCCTACTCCTCCGTCTCTCACATGGGTTTCATTATTATAGGAATTGGTTCCATAACCAACATTGGACTCAATGGAGCTATTTTACAAATATTATCCCATGGATTTATTGGGGCTACACTTTTTTTCTTAGCGGGAACGGCTTGTGATAGAATGCGCCTTGTTTATCTCGAAGAACTGGGAGGGGTTTCTATCCCAATGCCAAAAATTTTTACCATGTTTAGTAGCTTTTCAATGGCTTCTCTTGCCTTACCAGGAATGAGTGGTTTTGTTGCGGAATTAGTAGTATTTTTTGGACTAATTACTAGTCCAAAATTTCTGTTAATGCCAAAAATGCTAATTACTTTTGTAATGGCAATTGGAATGATATTAACTCCTATTTATTTATTATCTATGTTACGACAGATGTTCTATGGATACAAGCTATTTCATGTTCCAAACGAAAATTTTGAGGATTCCGGCCCGCGAGAACTCTTTCTTTTAATCTGTATCTTTTTACCAGTAATAGGAATCGGTATTTATCCAGATTTTGTTCTCTCGCTATCCGTTGACAGGGTAGAGGCTCTGTTATCCAATTATTATCCTAAATAGGATTTTTTTTCTTCTACTAGTCCGCTCTATATTCCATAGTGGAAATACTAAAAAATTCAGAAAAAAGTAAAAGAGTCTAATTAGATCTATCTCGAATTTTTGAGAACCCTTTGAGAAGGCGTTCAAGGGGTTCTCAAATCAAACACAAAAATGGAAGTTTTTTCCATTTCATTAAGGTTTTATGTTATGTAATCATTTAGATGGGTAATGTAAATGAACCATAACTATGTAAACCTATTCCTAATAGATTGATACCAAAATAACAGATCCAAATTATAAGAAATCCTATGGAAGCTACAAATGCTGACTTCGTACCCTTCCAATTTGGATTTGTTCTACTATGTAAATAAATTGCAAATATGGTCCAAGTAATAAATGCCCAAGTTTCTTTAGGATCCCAATTCCAGTAGGATCCCCACGCCTCATTAGCCCATACTGCTCCACAAAGAATACCTATGGTTAAAAGGGTAAACCCTAGACTAATGACACGATAACTCCAAGAATCCAAACGCTCAATTAATTGATATTTGTAATAATTTGGAAATAAAGGAAAAAAGGTGCTTTTTAAAGCACTTCTTTTTGCATAGAAATATTCAATCTCATTAAAGAAAAATGTTTTAAGCAAAACATTTTTCTTCTTTTTCGAAAAGAAATCTAAATTCTTTCGAAATCTAATCATTAGAAGAGCGGCGGATAATAAGGATCCGCACAAAAGAGTCGCATAGCTTAGTAACATCATACTGACATGCATCATTAACCACTGAGATTGTAGAGCAGGTACTAGTATTGTGGATTGATGCATTTCAGTTAAAAGACCCGACGTGGCAAAGCCTTGCGTTAAAATAGTACTCGGCGTAGTTATTGTGCTTAAATCATTTTTAGAGTTCTGTATCTTAGGAATCATATGAAGAATATACAGAGCCCATGAAAGGAAGATCAATGACTCATATAAATTACTTAATGGAAAATGTCCCGAAGAAGCCCAACGAGAAACTAAGAATCCTGTTATACAGAAAAAAGTGGCTATCATTCCTTTTTCTGACGAATCACGCAATCCCCCAAGTTCACGAACTAATAAGGTTATTAAATGAATCGTAATCACAATTGAAATTGTTGAGAAAGAAATATGAGTTAGTATATGTTCTAAAGTTGCAAATAGCATAAGGAGAAGGTCCCATTACAAAATTGGAAATTTCGAATTGAATCCATTTTATTTTATAATCTATTGTATTCTTTTTCGAGACTGCCGCCACTCGGACTCGAACCGAGATGCTTGAGCACTGCTTCCTAAGAGCAGCGTGTCTACCAATTTCACCATGGCGGCTAAGTTGAAATAACAGGTTTATTAAAAGAATATTAAGTTATTTTCTCGCGAATCGTCGAGATTGGAAGATTCCATAGAATTTAGGACATTAGAATCTTCATTAAAATAGACTTCGTTTGGTAGTATCGTTGCGAATTTTTTAACAAAAAAATTCTTGCTTTGCCCAATAGAAACTTTGAAAGAGTTGGAACAATTTTTTCTCAGTTGCAATATAGAACTAATTTTTTTGTTAATTTAGGATAAGATAGGTAGAAGTTGTAAGTCTTATTGCAGGAATACTCTACTTTTCATAATAGAATCCCCTTTTTTTATTTATTATACGGATTCTATTACGAAAAGTTCATTGATAGGAAAAGAATATTTAGGTCACAGTATACCAAAAACCCTTTTTTTATATATCAGAGAGGTTTGTTCTAAGAATATTGTACCGAGGAATTCGACACATAAAAGTAAACTCATTAATTAATCCTAATTATTCCTAATTATTCATATTAAATAATTGGAATTTTTTGGGGATAGGTCAATTCATATTATCCCAAAACCCTATTATTTGTTTGTTTGTTGCCGAGAAAAACCCTTTGGTTTTGGATGCTCGCTGACGCCAGAAAATGATCTTGATTTTGCTAAAGAATAAGATTGTACTATGGAAAAATAAGTCTTTTTCTTCCAAAGATTTTTACGAATACGCTTTTTTGACATCGAAGTACGTTTTTTTGGAACTGCCATTCAAAAAGGAAATTACTTTTTTCTAGTTGTATGTGAAAGACATCTATTGCCGCAAATCAATCCATTTTTCTTCTTTTTCTTAGTATTTATACTTAGATACTAAAAGATATTGAAATTCTGAATTCTTTTTTACTTCATTTTGTCTAATGCGGATAAGACAAGAGTTTTTTAACATATTATATATTTTTTTTAGACTTTGTTTTAATAATATAGAATATATACAAAGGTTTTCTATTTAAATCAATTTATATTTCAAGTATACTCTCCATATACAGATATAAGGTATGGGGGCCTATCCCCCATATAAGACGGGAGGATAAAAGGAAGGGAAAATTCAATCAAATAGTTAATTAAAGTATTCCAGAATTGAATTCCAATCAATTTGAGTTACGAAACAAGGGAGCTGCTTCATTTTAATACAAAAAAATATTAAAGTAAAATGATTCAATCTTTTTTTTGTATTTTAATAAAAGTCCTTCTTTAGGTAATAACTAGGTAACGAAGTTATTTCATTAACTTTTTGACTTTAACCAACAAAACCTATTCTTATTTTTTGATTGTTTCAATGAGAAAATTTTTGAAAAATTAAGAATTCTAGTATTTTTTTATTCCTTCAGAAATAGATAAGAATTAGTTTGGTGAATCGGAAACTTTTTTCAATTTTATAGAAAAATTGAAGTAAAATTTTCAAGTAAAAATTGCAATTTCTTTTCTTATGGAACATACATATCAATATGCATGGGTAATCCCTCTTCTCCCACTTCCAGTTATTATGTCAATGGGGTTTGGACTTTTTCTTGTTCCAACAGCAACAAAAAATCTTCGTCGCATATGGGCTTTTCCTAGTGTTTTACTTTTAAGTATAGCTATGGTATTCTCAGTTCACCTGTCTATTCAACAAATAAATGGAAGTTCTATCTATCAATATCTATGGTCTTGGACCGTCAATAATGATTTTTCCTTAGAATTTGGATACTTAATCGACCCGCTTACTTCTATTATGTTAATACTAATTACTACTGTAGGAATCCTGGTTCTTATTTATAGTGATGATTATATGTCTCACGATGAGGGATATTTGAGATTTTTTGTTTATATAAGTTTTTTCAATACTTCCATGTTGGGATTGGTTACTAGTTCCAATTTGATACAAATTTATTTTTTTTGGGAGCTTGTGGGAATGTGTTCCTATTTATTGATAGGCTTTTGGTTTACACGGCCAATTGCAGCGAGTGCTTGTCAAAAAGCTTTTGTAACTAATCGTGTAGGGGATTTTGGTCTGTTATTAGGAATTCTAGGTTTTTTTTGGATAACAGGTAGTTTAGAGTTTCGGGATTTGTTTAAAATAGCTAATAACTGGATTCCTAATAATGAGATTAACTCCTTGCTTACTATTTTGTGTGCTTTTTTATTATTCCTTGGTGCAGTTGCGAAATCGGCACAATTCCCTCTTCACGTATGGTTACCCGATGCTATGGAAGGACCCACCCCCATTTCAGCTCTTATACACGCAGCAACTATGGTTGCTGCGGGGATTTTTCTTATAGCTCGACTTCTTCCTCTTTTCATATCCCTACCTTTGATAATGAGTTTCATTTCTTTAATAGGTACACTAACACTTTTCTTAGGAGCCACTTTAGCTCTTGCTCAGAGAGATATTAAAAGAAGCTTAGCCTATTCTACAATGTCTCAATTGGGTTATATGATGTTAGCTCTAGGTATAGGTTCTTATCAAGCTGCTTTATTCCATTTGATCACTCATGCTTATTCGAAAGCTTTATTATTCTTGGGATCCGGATCTGTTATTCATTCAATGGAACCTCTTGTTGGATATTCACCAGATAAAAGTCAGAATATGGTTCTTATGGGTGGTTTAAGAAAATACATTCCAATTACAAGAACTTGTTTTTTATGGGGTACCCTTTCTCTTTGTGGTATTCCACCTCTTGCTTGCTTCTGGTCCAAAGATGAAATCCTTAGTAATAGTTGGTTATATTCACCCTTTTTTGGAATAATAGCTTCTTTTACTGCAGGATTAACTGCGTTTTATATGTTTCGGATATATTTACTTACTTTTGATGGGTATTTGCGTGTTCATTTTCAAAATTACAGTAGTACTAAAGAGGATTCGTTGTATTCAATATCGTTATGGGGAAAAAGGATATCTAAAGGAGTCAATAGAGATTTCGTTTTATCAACAGCGAAGAGTGGAGTTTCTTTTTTTTCACAAAATCTATCCAAAATTCATGTTAATACAGGAAATAGGATAGGGTCCTTTAGTACTTCATTGGGGACTAAAAACACTTTTGTCTATCCTCATGAACCGGGAAATACTATGCTATTTCCTCTTCTTATATTACTGCTTTGTACTTTGTTTATTGGATCTATAGGAATCCATTTTGATAATGAAATAGGGGAATTAACCATATTATCAAAGTGGCTAACTCCCTCAATCAACTTTTTCCAAGAAAGTTCTAATTCTTCCATAAATTCATATGAATTTATCACTAATGCAATTTCTTCTGTAAGTCTAGCTATTTTTGGTCTATTCATAGCATATATGTTTTATGGATCTGCTTACTCTTTTTTTCAGAATTTGGATTTAATAAATTCCTTTGTAAAAGGGGGTCCGAAAAAGTATTTTTTCCATCAACTAAAAAAAAAGATATATAGTTGGTCATATAATCGCGGTTATATAGATATTTTCTATACTAGGACCTTTACCTTGGGTATAAGAGGATTAACCGAACTAACGCAGTTTTTCGACAAGGGTGTCATTGATGGAATTACCAATGGAGTAGGTCTTGCTAGTTTTTGTATAGGAGAAGAAATTAAATATGTAGGGGGAGGTCGAATTTCGTCTTATTTATTCTTTTTTTTATGTTATGTATCTGTGTTCTTATTCTTTTTTCTTTCTTAAGGAATTCCCCTATCTCCTGCCTAAGTAGCTTTCCTATTTGCCGATTTTTTCCATTCCTCTGTGTAAATAGCCTAATATGGGTTCACAATCAATAACATCTTCACCATCGAGAGTAACGATCAGTCGAAGAACACCATGCATTGATGGGTGCTGAGGGCCCATATTGACTATCATGAGATCTTTTCTTGTAAGCGGTAGACTCATATCCTTTCTTCCTTAATTCATTATTCCATGAAAATGGATTATTCCATGAATTCCTCAAAACGAGGCTCATCAAAATGCAAAATCTAAGACTACTATAAGACTACTAATAAAATAAGAAAAAAAATTCGAACGATGAAATTACCGCTCCCTAATATCCAACTGACTGATTAATTTCTTATAACGTACTCTATTTTTCTTTGCCAAATAAGCCAGCAAACGTTGACGTTTTCCCAAAAGTCTTCGGAGACCTCTTTCCGATGAAAAATCTTTTTTGTGTAATTCCAAATGTGAAGCAAGTCTCCGTATCTTATTGGTGAAACTGAATACTTGAAATTCAACAGAACCCCAGTTTTCTTCTTTTTCTTCTTTAACCATAAATCCAAAAATTTTTCTACCTCCTTTCTTTTTCATGTATTTTTCTGATCAGGAAAAATAAAAAATTATGTCAGTTATTTTGAAGTTATTCTAATCTCGTACACACAAAAATTTGCAATTATTCATCTACTACTGGAATTTGGATTTATTTTATCGATGCAAATTGGATTTGGATAGAAGGGTACATTCTTTTATTTTAGATAGAAGAAAAGTTTCTTCTATCTAAAATAAAAGAATTTTGCTGATTTATTTATTGCTATATCCAATTTATGGAATTGATACACCGTTTAATTGATATCATTTAGCAAAATGAAACATAGCATATGCATCCATCTTTCGGCTCGAGAATTTCACGGGATAGAGATATGGTATAAGAAATAGGCTATTAAGTAACTCTAAATGAATTGTGGATACATCTGTATCCTTAACATACTGAAACAACTGCCATTATTCGTATCAAACCAATAGCGATTCATACAAGTTAAATCTTCTAATCAATGGTGGGCCAATAATGAATTTTTTTGCATATGTATTAAGACGCTTGGCCTGATTTCGAAATTGTCCAGAGTTTTTTATGTAGTTTTCATTGCAAAATGATGGATCTCCTTCCGTAACTTTCCAATTACGAGTACGAGAATTGAAAGACATGAAAATTCTCAATTCTCTACGGCGTCTAGGAGATAGATAGAATATTTTCAGGAACAAGAAAACCAGAAGAATCTTTCTCTCTATTCACTACCATTCCGCGTCTTCGACTTCTATTAGTTTCTTTTCTTCTTTAATGCAATAGCTATAGTTTGATATAGAATCCAT